GAGCAAGATACGACTTATTTGAAATTAATTAAATGAACAATTCATACAAAAATCTTTCTGTGATAGTCCATATAGTCTATAGTTCCTTATCGTATCAATTTCCAATTTTTGGTCATTGAGATTTAGAGTCAATATATATTATTATTTAAGTTTAAGCATAGTTATTACCTCCCCTTCCCCCTCTCAAACAAATTGAAATGATTGAAGTTTCTCTATTTGGAATCGTCTTGGGTCTAATTCCTATTACTTTGGCTGGCTTATTTGTAACTGCATATTTACAATACAGGCGTGGTGATCAGTTGGAACTTTGATTAATTAGCATCCCTTTTTTGATTGACCTCCTATTTTTTTTCTTTAATTCGCGGGAGGTCACAATTAGATTGGTTTCGTTTTTTCGGTGGTAATTTTCGACCTAGCGTGACTAACAAGAACACAAAATCACGCTCTGTAGGATTTGAACCTACGACATCGGGTTTTGGAGACCCACGTTCTACCGAACTGAACTAAGAGCGCTTTATTATCACAAAGAATATTTTGTAACTCCAATACGTCTTGGATATATACTATCATAAAATTAAACTATCATAAAATTAAAGATTTTTTATGTATATCCAATTTTCTTTTAATTGATCTCCCCCGTTACTGTTCAGAAGATAAGTAATAGGTAGGGATGACAGGATTCGAACCCGTGACATTTTGTACCCAAAACAAACGCGCTACCAAGCTGCGCTACATCCCTTTCAATTGGTCTACAGTGTCATTGTAGAGAATCCCTGTTTTCTTTTCCATATTTTTATTTCTTCCATTGATATAGACAAATATCTTGTCATTTATTCTTTTTGGTTTCATAATTTATTCTTTTTGGTTTCATATAACATATATATATATTAAAAATAGTAAAGTATATATATTAAAAATAGTAAAGGACTTCTATTCTATTATTCTATTTCTATTATATTTAAAGTATGGAATAAATATGAGACCCTGTAAAAAAAGGCCTTTTTTCGAGAATTTCTGACCTAAAGTGGCATATTTGTTTCTTTTAAGATTAAAAAAAGTATGATCTATTTTGTATATTTCAACTTGAATTAGGGATTCCGCGTACAAATAGAAGCGTTCAGTCATTAAGTACATATACACATCGGGTTATATATGTATTACCATTAAAATAATAAAGAAGGAGGAGAATTTAAAATGCGAGATCTAAAAACATATCTCTCCGTGGCACCGGTAGTAAGTACTCTATGGTTCGGATCTTTAGCAGGTTTATTGATAGAGATCAATCGTTTTTTTCCGGATGCGTTGATATTCCCCTTTTTTTAATTCTCGTTATTGATACCATAGGGGGGGGAGAGGATTAGAGATAGAATAAAATATCTGTAACTAATCCCTTCCCTTCTTTTGTTTTTTCGAATATACGTTAGAAAAAAAAAAAAAAAAAAAACAAAAAGGGTATTTCCCCTCGGTGAAACTAGTAACTCGGTCCAGGCTCAAATTAAAATAAAATTAATAAAAAATAGAGTGAAATGTGATGGTTAGGGCAACAATATCATACAAGATACTTAAAAAAAAAAATTGGCAATTTAAAATGCTAAATCTAGTAATATAGCTAGAAATCATTATATTACTTATATATTAATATATTGTTATTATTTATATTGATTTATTGCAACGAAACCTTTCTTTCATAATTAGCATAATTAGATTTCTAGTTATGTTTTTTTTGTTCCTTTCTTCTTACTCATTTAGGATCGGAAAATTAAAGAATTGAATGAATCAAAAACCAAAGGAGGCTTATGGCCAAGGGTAAAGATGTCCGAGTAACGGTAATTTTGGAATGTACCAGTTGTGTTCGAAATCGTATTAATAAGGATAAGGAATCAACGGGCATTTCCAGATATATTACTCAAAAGAGTCGACATAATACGCCTAGTCGATTGGAATTAAAAAAATTCTGTCCCTATTGTTACAAACATACGATTCATGGGGAGATAAAGAAATAGATTGAACCAGGTCGCTCGTGTGTCAGTCTTCCGTTCCAAGGAAGATCAAAAATGACATAGACATATTATATATATCTAATATATATATATAAGATATAGTAATTTAAATATAAATAAACCTAATCATATTTCGATCAGATCAACCGTGATGGAGAATTAAGAAATAGGATTAGGGTCTTTTCTTTAGGATAAGGAATAAACAAAAGGATTAAGGAATAAACAAACCATGGATAAATCCAAGCGAATCTTTCTGAAATCCAAGCGATCTTTTCGTAGGCGTTTGCCTCCGATCCAATCGGGGGATCGAATTGATTATAGAAACATGAGTTTAATTAGTCGATTTATTAGCGAACAAGGAAAAATATTATCTAGGCGGGTGAATCGATTGACCTTAAAACAACAACGATTAATTACTATTGCTATAAAACAAGCTCGTATTTTATCTCCGTTACCTTTTCTTAATAACGAGAAACAGTTTGAAAGAAGCGAGTCAACCGCTAGAACTCCGGGTCTTAGAACCAGAAAAAGGTAGGCTGACTCTTGAATTGAATCAAAAAAATTCCAATCAAAATTCAAATGCGTATTGACGCTTTTTTTCTAAAAATAGTAAATCCTGATTTGATTGTCGTTTGAAAAAAAAAAAAAAATAAAAATAGGGGAAGAATAAGAAATATTTTTTATTAAATAAACGTGTTTCTTCATTTTCATTTTGACGACGTTTTCATATTTTATCATATTAATTTCTACTCTACCTTCCCAGAGTTCATTTTCCAGGGAACTCCATTTCAACCATTCCAACGGATTCCTTTCACTCTCTTTATTTTATGGTCTCATTGGAAATCATATAAAGACAACTCTTATTTAATATAGCTATTTGTGCAAGTATTTTACGATTAAGAAGCAACTTTTTCTTGTACAGATTATTTATTAATCTGCTATAACTGAAGTATACTTTATTGTCTCGAATTACTGCATTTATACGAGTGATCCACAAGCGACGAAAATTTCTCTTTTGTTTACCCCTATCCCTATGAGCCGAAACCAAAGCTCTTATTTTCTGTTGAGTAATAGTCCGAGTAAGTCTTGAATGAGCCCCTCGAAAAGTTGATGCAAATAAACGGATTTTTGTTCTACGTCTTCGAGCTATATATCCTCGTTTAATTCTAGTCATTGAATAAATGAAACTTTGATGAATAACTAATAGATTTCCTTTCAGTTATTCCCTTACCGTGTCCTAGTCTATTAATAACAAAACTGATTCTTCCAATGTATAAAATAAAAATTCCAATGGCTTTTGCTACTCTAACCTTCCCGACCACTATTTTTTTAGGCATTTCGCCTAGAAATAAAATAGAAATAAAAATTGTATTGATACTAGGTATCAAAAACGCATAGTAAATAAAAATTAATAAATAAAAATAGATTCTAGTGGGTTCCATCGTTTCTATGGTTACTTCTTAAACGGTGAGGTCCTCTCTATACACCGGAGCCCTTCCTTCATTTAATCAATGTTATTGTTAACTTGTACAGTTCACATTCTTTGGCTCTACCTAAAATTATCTAGTACTAGGTCTTTCACAACGAGATCTATTTATACAGTAACGGTATTTAATTATGAGGATTTGCTGAGTAGCTGACCCTGTTAGTCCGTTCTTGTAAGAATAAGGCTAAAATTTTGACCTTTTCAAATATTATTTCCCCTGCTTAATGAATACCATTTGCTATCAATGGGGAATCCTGTCTCATCTTAAATTTTAAATCGAGGTGATTGGATTTGCACCAACGGTAACCATACATTTGATACCCCAATCGAAGGATAGATCTTTTTTTTTATTGAATATTCAATGGAGTTCGTTCATTCTACCCTACTCACTGGTACGGATCGGTGATACTGGATCAATGGTTTTCTTTCTTTTATCCTATCCTAGTCCACGGTCTGAACGAGTCGCACATACACCCTAGTACATGTTCCTCGTCGCTGAGGACATCCTCCAAGAGCGGGGGATTTCGTGACATTTCTGATTGGCTGTCTTGTGTTTCTAATAAGTTGTTTAATGGTCGGCATGTTGAATCATATATATAATATAATGGGCTGGTTTAGATCGATCTTAACCGGATGCTTAGGAATTCTTTTTTTTTTTTTTTCTATATTTTTCATTTCTATATTAAGAAATTTAGAAATAGAATAGTAAATCCGGTAAGAAGATAAAATACTAAATCATGAATTCGTGTGAAATCCTTGTTCTTTTTCTTTTTTATTCAGTCGCTACAAGATCAACAATTCCATGAGCTTGGGCTTCTGTTGCTGACATAAAAACATCTCTTTCCATATCTTCGGATACAACCCATAAGGGTTTGCCCGTCCTTTGTGCATAAACCCTTGTGATGGTTTCGCGCAGCTTCAGCAGCTCTTCCGCTTCCAGGACAAATTCTCCCGTCTGTGCCTCATAAAAAGAACTCGCAGGTTGATGGATCATTACCCTGATGATATAATATATGATATAACATAAAAAATATTTCTTCTATCTCGCATGATGAAAGTGAAAGGTGAGTAGATAAAGACTAATCAAAAAAGATATAATTGAACAACCGTACAGGCATCTTTTGCGCATTGCATACGGCTCTATAATGGAATTTACTTTTTTTTTACCTTACCTTAGAATAAATATAAAAAAAAAATGATAGGGTCTATCAGACTCAGGTTGGTAAATGATCCAATAACCACCCTTCCTTTTGTAGTAGTTCAAAAATACTATAAAAATACTATGATGGTTCCGTTGCTTTATATATTTATTTCGTCTGTTATTTAGCAATCCCGAAGTTTCTTTTTTTTTTTTTTCAAATACAAAAACAAGATTTATTTTTATATTTTTTCATAACCTAAATATTGTTAGCCCCCTGGTGTGAAAACAAAAAAGTTTGTGACGCTGAAATAGGCCTCCCGACAGATTGACTAAAATCGAAAATGCCCTTTTATCTCATACTACTCTTTCGATACGTAATCTAGGGGTTTAAATAAAAAAAATTTCATATCGAATTCGAAGTGCCATGCTATTATTACTTAATATTCATATAGAGCGAAGGCATAGTTTTCTTTTTTCTCTCAAATCAAATAAAAAACTCATTGGCGCTGAGCGTGAGGGAATGCTAGACGTTTGGTAATTTCCCCCCCGACAAGAATAAAAGATCCCATCGAAGCGGCTAATCCCATGCATATTGTCTGTATATCTGGTCGCACAAATTGCATAGTATCATAAATAGCTACTCCGGGTATTACCCACCCACCAGGAGAGTTTATAAACAAATACAGATCTTTGGTATCATCCTCTATGCTGAGATATACCATAAGACCAATAAGTTGATTCGAGATTTCGCTATCAACCCCTTGGCCTAAAAAAAGTAATCTTTCTCGATAAAGTCGGTTGATTGGGATAAAACGGTATCCCTTAGAAACCGTACATGCACCTTTTGATGCATACGGTTCAACAAAAATCATGAAAAAAAGGAATCAATGTGTAGATTCTAGCTTTTTTTTTTTTTCATAACAGGTTTTTAACTTATAAAAAAAATTATAAAATAAAATGGACTTTTCTTTCATTTTTCAAGAAAGGTACATTTTGGCCTGTTTTGTTTATCTAAAAAAATTGCTAAGCTTATCTGACTAACTTCTCATTGATGTATTGTTTCATCGAGATACAATTTAAATCGCGATGTAATTTTCTTGTTCCTGACTGGGCTTCTTCAATTTTTTTAGGTTTATGCTCTACTCCGAGTAAAGATCCGCCCGATTTGGATTTGTACGTATAGGACAAATGCCCCAATACCACGTCCTTTTGCTACGACTTCCCTATTTTTATTTTTTTTTTTTTTTCTAAACGGAGCCTGGATACTTTATTTAATTGGTCTAACCAAGCCAACCATAAATTATTATCCAACCATAAATTATTATAATGGATAATATTAATTCGTACACCCTCCCTAAAAAATGTGTACTTCACGCTCCAAATTTTTGATAATTGAATCAATCTTTCTCGGGCGAAAGAGGGGATATCTCGATCGGGGAAGAGAACGGGGAAATCCCGTATGCCCAATATATCTGACAAGTCGCACTATACGTCAATCCACAATGCATCTTCCTCTCCAGGACTTCGAAAGGGTACTCTTGGAACACCAATAGGCATTAAATAAACGAAAAATTAAGTACTATATCTCACTTTGATGTGAAAGCGTAACAGTGGGTTTAGTGACCTAATACTGTTTATTTTATTATCCTATTTTATCCATAGATTGACTAAGTTCATAAAAAAAGAAGACAAAATGAATAAAGGGGAATTCTTACAAATGAGTCCTTTGAATGATGAACAAATATATATACATTCACGCATATAAAATGGTATCAACCCCTTACCATTGCGTATTGTTACTTATCGGGTATAGAATAGATCTGCTTCTTTTTGTTCCTACGAACAAAAAAGTTTCATTCTTACTAAAAGTAATTGTTACGAAAAGCATCAAACAAATATTAATCCTTTCCCCGAGGGAATCCCCTAAAAAGGGGGTCCGTAGCATAGCTTTTTCCAATGCAATAAAGTTACATTGTATCTATTTTTCGTTGATAAAGGGGTATTTCCATGGGTTTGCCTTGGTATCGTGTTCATACCGTCGTATTGAATGATCCGGGTCGTTTGATTTCTGTCCATATAATGCATACGGCTCTGGTTGCTGGTTGGGCCGGTTCGATGGCTCTATACGAATTAGCCGTTTTTGATCCCTCTGATCCTGTTCTTGATCCAATGTGGAGACAGGGTATGTTCGTTATACCCTTCATGACTCGTTTAGGAATAACGAATTCGTGGGGCGGTTGGAGTATCACAGGGGGGACTGTAACGAATCCGGGTATTTGGAGTTACGAAGGTGTGGCTGGGGCACATATTGTGTTTTCTGGCTTGTGTTTTTTGGCAGCTATCTGGCATTGGGTGTATTGGGATCTAGAAATATTTACTGATGAACGTACAGGAAAACCCTCTTTGGATTTGCCTAAGATTTTTGGAATTCATTTATTTCTCTCAGGGGTGGCTTGCTTTGGTTTTGGTGCATTTCATGTAACAGGATTATATGGTCCTGGAATATGGGTGTCTGATCCTTATGGACTAACCGGAAGGGTACAGGCCGTAAATCCAGCGTGGGGTGTGGAGGGTTTTGATCCTTTTGTTCCGGGGGGAATAGCTTCTCATCATATTGCAGCAGGGACCTTGGGCATATTGGCAGGTCTATTTCATCTTAGTGTTCGTCCACCCCAACGCCTATACAAAGGATTACGTATGGGAAATATTGAAACCGTCCTTTCCAGTAGTATTGCTGCTGTCTTTTTTGCAGCTTTTGTAGTTGCTGGAACTATGTGGTATGGTTCAGCAACTACCCCGATTGAATTGTTTGGTCCGACGCGCTATCAATGGGATCAAGGATACTTCCAACAAGAAATATATCGAAGAATTGGTGCTGGCTTAGCCGAAAATCAAAGTTTAGCTGAAGCTTGGTCTAAAATTCCTGAAAAACTAGCTTTTTATGATTATATCGGCAATAACCCGGCAAAAGGGGGATTATTCAGAGCGGGCTCAATGGACAACGGGGATGGAATAGCTGTTGGGTGGTTAGGACATCCTATCTTTAGAGATAAAGAGGGGCATGAACTTTTTGTACGTCGTATGCCGACGTTTTTTGAAACATTTCCAGTTGTTTTGGTCGACGGGGATGGAATTGTTAGAGCCGATGTTCCTTTTAGAAGGGCAGAATCAAAATATAGTGTCGAACAGGTAGGTGTAACTGTTGAGTTCTATGGCGGCGAACTGAACGGGGTCAGTTATAGTGACCCTGCTACTGTGAAAAAATATGCTAGACGTGCTCAATTGGGTGAAATTTTTGAATTAGACCGTGCTACTTTGAAATCCGATGGTGTTTTTCGTAGCAGTCCAAGGGGTTGGTTTACTTTTGGGCATGCTTCGTTTGCTTTGCTCTTCTTCTTCGGACACATTTGGCATGGTGCTAGAACCCTGTTTAGAGATGTTTTTGCTGGTATTGATCCAGATTTAGATGCTCAAGTGGAATTTGGGGCATTCCAAAAACTTGGAGATCCAACTACAAGAAGACAGGTAGTTTGATACATATTGTTTTGTTCCTTTTCGTTTTTATTTTATTTGACTTATTATAGGGTTGGGGTACTGGATAAATCTTGATTTGAGATTTGACTCGCTGCCTTTTCTTTGACTTTTGTTCTTTCTTTATCCGGGAGAAGGTCCAAAATAAACAGCTATGGAAGCTATAATTGTAAACCACGATCGAATCTATGGAAGCATTGGTTTATACATTCCTTTTAGTCTCAACTCTAGGAATAATTTTTTTCGCTATCTTTTTTCGCGAACCGCCTAAAGTTCCAACTAAAAAGTAAAAGGGTAAAATAATTTGTCATTATCTCAATTGAAAGTAATGATCCTCCCAATAGTGGGAGGATCATTACTTCGACTAGTCACCGTGTTCCTCGAATGGATCTCTTAGTTGTTGAGAGGGTTGCCCAAACGCAGTATATAAGGCGTACCCGGTAAAACTTACAAGTAGCCCAGATAAAAAGATGGCAACTAGGGTTGCTGTTTCCATTATTATATAGTTTTATATTTTTAAGACATTATGTAGTTTTAAGACCACAATGGATCTATGATAAGATCATTTATTTACAACGGAACGGTATACAAAGTCAACAGATCTTAATGAATAAAAAATATTATGGCTACACAAACCGTTGAGGGTAGTTCTAGATCTGGCCGCCCAAAACGAACTAATGCGGGGAGTTTATTGAAACCATTGAATTCGGAATATGGGAAAGTAGCTCCTGGTTGGGGAACTACTCCTTTGATGGGTCTCGCAATGGCTCTATTTGCAGTATTTTTATCTATTATTTTGGAGATTTATAATTCTTCCATTTTACTGGATGGAATTTCAATGAATTAGATTTATAAGAACCATATAACTATATTTTTCAATACAAAGTGAAGCGTTTAGTTTTCTGATTTTTATCCCAGTCTATTTTGGTAGTTCGATCGTGGAATTTCTTTTTTTCTGTATTTCCGGAATATGAGTGTGTGACTTGTTATAATGGATCCTATGGCTAGTACAGAGAATAGATCTGTCATCTTGATAGAGATGCTTTTACTTCGTCGGATATTCATTTTAGTATCTGGAGCACGGAATATATGAAATAGATTACAAAGTATTAGAACTATGATTCATACTTAATAGTCAGACCTCGTGACCGGACTTCAAAAAAAAAATTAAAGAGTAAAGAGTTAGAAGTTATAAATAGAAATGTTTTTTTTCTTTCAAACTTCCGTTTAGGCTTGTTTTGATCAAAGGACAAAGATTTCTTTTGATTTTTCATCATTAGATCTAGTCATTGAATAAGTGATGATCCAATGGTTCTTACTCGGGGAATTTTGGGATTTAGTTTGATAAGGTTTTATTGAATCGTCGTGGTTCTAGTATGAATCTTAGGTTTTAATCGATTTATAGGGTCTTAACAAGAGAATTCCTATCAATAAAAAAACAGCAGTAAAGCCCATAAATAACAACAAAGAAAATAGGTAAATAGAAGATTCAAGAGGCCTAGAATGATCAATATAGAGACGAATGAGCCGACTTGATTTTTTGGCATTATAACCACAAAGAATAGTTTTCGGGTTTTTTATTCTTTCATATCTTAAGAAGAAACGGAATCGTAGAATTAATAAATTTCAAACTTTCTATTCCACATATCCGTTAGAACTATAGTATTTGGGTATTTATGTTTGAGCCGTACGAGATTAAATTTTCATATACGGTTCTCGGGGGGGGTCTCCTTGATTTACCTATCTCAATAAAATTTATGATTGGTTCGAAGAACGTCTTGAGATTCAGGCAATTGCAGATGATATAACTAGTAAATATGTTCCTCCTCACGTCAACATATT